TTCCTCTTTTCCTGCCCACGATCCAAGAGTTAGTGATACTCTTTTTCTTTGGTATACCTAATCCGAGTGAATTTTGGAAGTAAAAATCATGACATAAGCCCGGCTAAAAACTCCAACCCGACCCAACCCCAATCAAATTTAATAGTAAATCACATGGATCTAGGATGACCTATTCTTTTTCTTGGATTTGTGGAAAAATCAGAATTTGAAAAACGAAGCTCTTTGGTAAGTTTCATCGGAAACATTGTCAAATAGGCCCTTCTTCGTATACCCGACCTAGCAAAGCACAAAGCAAGTAGTCCTCTTTTTCTGTACAATACTTATACTTATTTTTTTGTATCCCAATATACTCCAACCCAATTGCTCATCATTCCAAATTCTACCGATGCTGACTTTATGCAAGAAGATTGGGGTCTATTTGAACTTGGACGAGTTAGGAATCCTCCAACTCATCGCCTTTTTTGCGGAAGAACAATCCCAACTCGTTGTTTCAGAGATAATGAATTGATCCTAAATCTATTAGTGTTTGCCCCCTTTCTATTTCCATGAGTTGGCTTGGGGATTTGGTCTGTCGAATTGTTCGATAACGCGCGATTCGTTAGAAGTATCTTCTGTAGATCATTTACGATTTTTCCGACTCTACTACGGTGCTACAACCCATTATGTGGTTTTGCTTCAAAAGAAACCTTTTTATTGGCATGAAATCGAATCTATTGGTTGGTCTTACTTTACTAGGTACTAGGTGTTATTCTATTAACAAGTATAGTATTTCGAGTCATTTCATTTCGGACTCATTTCGAGTACTAAAGATCGTAATTTGGAATGACTCTTTCAAGACTTCGAGCTCTAACTCTAAATTTAAAACTCGACTTTTTCCGGGGGGTACAGGTCAGGTAGTACAGGCCAAAAGTCTCTAATTTGGATATAGGAACTTATGAGTTGTTATATGTTATATGAAGTTGTTATATGTTATATGTAAGGGTTCCTCGCAATTCAACGCCTTGAATCAAATACATTAAACATTAAGTATAAGTATAGGACATGGAGAGAGAGTCAAATTGGTCAATGTATTCTGTTTCCGTATCCAATCAATAGAAGCAATAATCCTCTACCTGGATCTTAAATAAAAAGAATATACCAACACCAACCGAGTAGAATATAACTTAACGAGATAGAAATCCCGAGACATTCTACTATATCTGAATCTGATTACTGACTATATTCTATTCTAAATCACTAAGAAAAAAGAAAAAAAAANAATAAGACAGACCTCCTCTTTGATTTAACCTCTTCTTTAGATTTTATTATATTCATATGTTTATGAATATTCATTTCATATGTTTATTTTGTTTTCATATTTATATTGAAATTGAAACATAAAAAAATCTAAAAAAGAAACTAGAATAGAAAAAATATTCTATAGAATATAATATATATGTATGAATATGAATAAATAGAATTCAAAATAGATATAAATTATCTAATTCCTATATATAGGAATTAGATAATTTATATCTATTTTGAATTCTTTATTTTATATTTTATTTGAATTTTATTTGAATTACTTTTCTTTATCTTTATAGAGAATCCGAGGTGAGGTGAAAGCGAGAGAGTCTTATTTGTATAAGTATAAGAAAAAGCATGATATGTCTATACCATAGCGAAAAAAATAAATCGAAGTAAGTCTAAATAGGATTCTATTCGATGAATCTTGAAATGAGACATGATCACAGCAAACAAACGAAACTAGGTTAGGTGGTTCGATCAAAATTCATTCTTATTTCGACTAAGCAAAGCAGTTATGGATGAATTGACAATTATAATATAAATATAATTCGAATTGACTAATCCGGTATATTTTCCACATTCATAGGAGTGCATCTATGTTTCTGCTTCACGAATATGATATTTTCTGGGCATTTCTAATAATATCAAGTGTTATTCCTATTTTGGCATTTCTAATTTCCGGAGTTTTGGCCCCGATTAGGGAAGGACCTGAGAAACTTTCTAGTTATGAATCGGGTATAGAACCAATGGGCGATGCTTGGTTACAATTCCGAATCCGTTATTATATGTTTGCTCTAGTTTTTGTTGTTTTTGATGTTGAAACGGTTTTTCTTTATCCATGGGCGATGAGTTTCGATGTATTGGGTGTATCTGTATTTATAGAAGCTTTAATTTTCGTGCTTATCCTAATTGTTGGTTCAGTTTATGCATGGCGAAAAGGAGCATTGGAATGGTCTTAGCTCCTGAATATTCAGACAATAAAAAGAAAAAAGAAGAAAAAAATGACATTGAGATAGTTATGAATTCCATTAAGTTTCCGTTACTTGATCGACCAACCCAAAATTCTGTTATTTCAACTACATTGAATGATCTTTCAAATTGGTCAAGACTCTCCAGTTTATGGCCGCTTCTCTATGGTACCAGTTGTTGTTTCATTGAATTTGCTTCATTAATAGGCTCGCGATTTGACTTTGATCGTTATGGACTGGTACCA